CGTTTTCGTTATATTTCATTATTGAAATGGAATTTCATATTGAACTCTTTTTTTATTGAATAGATTTTCATATCATATTTTCATAATATATATATATATACATATTATCATAATAATATAGAAATAATATAATAATATATAAAATAATATATATAGAGTATATACACTTATATTATATAGATATAGAGTTCTATATAGTTCTAGGATAGAATATTTATGGGAGTATGGGATAGCTCATTCATGAACGAACCATCAAATCCAAAGAATTCTATGGGATCATAACATAAAAGTAGGAAAGACTCCTCGGATCTAGTCATACATTTGATTCTAATTATATATATTGACAATTCCAAAAAACTACTCATACTATTGTCATAGTATGATGACAGTCGGGGCGGGTATGCCCTCATCGTCTAGTGGTTCAGGACATCTCTCTTTCAAGGAGGCAACGGGGATTCGACTTCCCCTGGGGGTAGCGGACTGCGAAAGGAAGTTGGTCATGAATTATCAATAAACCTAGAATTCATTCTTCCTGGGTCGATGCCCGAGCGGTTAATGGGGACGGACTGTAAATTCGTTGGCGAGATGTCTACGCTGGTTCAAATCCAGCTCGGCCCAAGAATTCGTCGCTCCATGAAGAAGATCTAAACAATTTGCCCTCTATAAACAGAAATCCCGGATCCGTATAAAATAAATAAAAATAGTCCATTTTTTCTCATCCATTCTTTTTATTTTCATTTGCAATACAGTAAATACAAGAAACATAGATTACTAGTAATCTATGCCACTCTCACTCAAGTCCATATCTATCTATGTGAATAGGATATTTTGTGTTTCTGTTGCAACACGACAAATAGAATGCTCTTCTTGAAATCATAAGACTATGTATGCCATGCATATGGCTGGGATTGTAGTTCAATCGGTTAGAGCACCGCCCTGTCAAGGCGGAAGCTGCGGGTTCGAGCCCCGTCAGTCCCGATCCGACGAATTGATCAACTCATCTCTTCCCTTTTCCGCGAAAGGGAAGACGGGGAACAAAATCTAATCTCTGGGGGGAATCCTTATTTCTTTTGTTTTCGTTTCGCATTTTTCATCAAACAAATATGGAAATTTTGATTTCTTATACTAGCACCGATTGGTAAGGGAGAAACGTATGTAGATTTTTAAAATCGTTACTTTTTACTAATTACTAGAGTAAGACTTACTCTATTCAGTATTTGAAGAGCGACCATACTCGTCTTATTTTCTTTTCAATTGTTATTTTCGTGATCAACGGAATGGAATAGAGTGCCCATATTTTGACCGAGAATACAGACACAAATTGTCTTCTTTTATTATAAACAAAACAATGAACTTCACATAGAACTTCACATAATTATCTCGACAGAGTACTTTTCAGGTTCAGATGAAACCACACCTTCTTTAGTTTCGAACAAACCTTGTTTGTGCATCCGCAATGACTAATTGGAAACAATCTATCTTATTCTCATCCAAATTGCACACTGCATTTTTTATGATTGTATGACCTATAGAATATTGGACATATTATACTTCAGAATTTTATGTATATTATATATAAGTTTATATATAAGTAAAGGAATAAGAATTGGATAAGTGTATAAAAATAGGTGATAGAAAAGGAAAAGTGGAAAAGCGGGAAAATGAAATGGGATTTATGATCCAATAACAAGAAAGAATCCTATTTTTCCTTTCTATTTCATTTAGATTGAGTATGGATAAAAGATCTTCCTATGTTATACTATGTTATACTATTCAATTCGCGACGATAAATCGATTTGATTTGATATTGTTATTCATAATATTGTTAGTATCATAAAGATGCAATTCATACCTTTGAATTGATAGGAGTCCACTTTATCATCTCTATTTATCATCTCTATGGGATTAGATCCCAAATTATTGTGAAAGAAGAAAACAAAGAGATTATGGAAGTCAATATTCTTGCGTTTATTGCTACTGCGCTGTTCATTTTAGTTCCTACTGCCTTTTTACTTATCATATACGTCAAAACAATCAGCCAAAATGATTAATTTGAATGAAACTTGAATTATGAATTTTTATCAATGATTGAAGAAATGAAAGGGTTTCAAACTATATTTAAGTCTTAAATGAAATGTGGAATCAGAAGTATTTGATATAGTGCGGTAGAAAGAGCTATATATAGCTCTTTCTACCGCACTATACAATTGAGTATTGTAGAATATTTCATATTCATTCATATTCTTAGTATTAGTACATAAAACATAAAGTTGTATTGTATACAGAAAGAAGCTTTCCCTTATATAGATCAATTGACAATAGATATCTATATCTAAGTAATAATATATATTGGGTGGGCGTACATCAAAATGAAATAGCACTCGAATTTTATATTTTTTCTATACACCCATTTGTATGCATTTCAATCAATCCAAAAGAATTACAAGTCAACTGCTTGAATTCCTGATTTTTTATATCTCTTCTTATGCTTATGGATCCGGGGGCCTATCAAAAGAATTAATGTAGGAAGAATAGTACAGACATATACTATATACCATATAAATACCATATCATAATCATATATTAGAGAATTATAGAAATCTAATCTATTAATATATATTAATAAATAATAAGAATATAATAATAAAAGAAAACTATTTAATATTTAATAGAGGATTCAATAGAAAATAGAAATATAATAATAAAATAATAATATAAAATAATAATATAATACTACTTAATATATCTTATATATAAGATATAATATATAGATAAAATATAAATAAACTAAAGCAAGTCAAGTTTTTTTAAGCTTTCGCAAAACGATCACAATTGATACAAGTAGATTTTTCAGTAAAGTACTAAATTAGTAATATTCCTAGCTCTAAAGCCCACTCCTTCCCCATACTACAAGTGAAAGAGAAAATGTAAACACTACCATTAAAGCAGCCCAAGCGAGACTTACTATATCCATGCGAATGATGTCCCCTATCTCTATGAAATGAAGGAATTATTCCATTATTGATTCATAATCATAGTGGAATCAATGGTGCAGAGTCAAAATAGGATTCTTACTTATGGCTCTTTATGAAATAATTTCATGAATCCACTCATAAAAAGTTCCAATTCTTTCTATTGAAATAGAAAGAATTGGAAAAAAAAAGAAAAAATAAAATATACAAATAGAAAGAAGAGCCATTCAACCATTCTGATGAAATTTATGAGCAGCACTCAGAACCTCTAGTGAGTCTGGATACAAAGTATCTTCAGTTCTTTGCCACAATTATTAAATGAAATTCCCATCAGCCTATCCAATCTAATTTCATCGCAGACAGAGTGAGTAGACACTACCTCAATATTAAGAAAGTTATATTGTAAAATAATTAGGGAGTCTTTATAGTCTTTTTTAGAATCCTTTCTTCAACCTTAGTAGCCAAAAAGGAGTGTCTCTTAGGAACCTTTGGATACCAAGATTTCCGACTTCTTACTTTCATAGTTCTGATGCCCAGAATGAATTCTCACTATTTCTTTTATTTGATTCAATTCAGAATAGCCCAAACCAATCATTAATAAGATCATTAATAAGATTGAGTTGCTTCAGATTTATTGGTGCCTTTTTGAGCCACACTCAGAACCCTGATTTTGAGAAAAAAGATGACAGTCTTTTATAGGCCCTATGGGTTCTCAAAATCAAGTATCAACAGACCTAGCCCTTGCCTAATGCTTTTTCGGGGCAAGAATTCGTCAAGTTCGATCAAAAAATTCCAAGTATTTTTTTGTTGATCAGGCGACACCCAGATTCGAACTGGGGATAAAGGATTTGCAGTCCCCCGCCTTACCACTTGGCCATGCCGCCAAATTCTATCCAAAATGGATAAAGAAATAAAAAAATTCTCTAATTATAGAATTAGAAATTAGAGAATTATATATATATATTCTTATACTTATACTTATATTCTCTTTCTATATTTCTATAATCTAGAATTATATTATTATTCTATTTCTTTTCCTCTCCTCATTTTGTTTTGATTTGAATTTTTTACTTTCTTAATTTCTTTTATTTTTGGATCTTGAATCCCATTGTACTTATTTTTTTCCAAAAAATAATTCCTCTTTTTTATTGGATCCTGTTTCTATTCTTTTCTTCGATTGATTTTATCTCAAAACACGCGTCGCTTAAAAACTTACCTTCTCTTTTCACTTTTCTATAGAAAAGTGAAAAGATTCCCGGCCCCGGTCACAGACTGTAAAATGCAGGGCAATTTAGAATAATTCACTCTTTACTTCATTAACTATTTACTTATTAATCTTTTACTCTTACTTACTTTTCTTACTTTGAATTAGTGAACAGCTCTTAATTTTGTATCTCCATTTGTATTACCTTAATGGATGCAAAATCCAATTGATTTACGACTAATCATTATCTATTACATTATCAATTAGAATTATAAGAAAATATATGTGTATATGTAAACCCCAGAACAGTGTAAACTCCAGAACAGAAATTTTTATACATGGATACCGAGCCCAGGTCTATTTCTTATGCGCATATCCCTATATAGGATCATCGTGCTTGAATATTTCATTGAATATTGAATATGAATAGAAGATAGACATTATGTATAGAGTGCGACCTAACCTATGTTAAACCAAGTTTAATTATGATAAAAGATGTGATATACGAATAGCTATATTGGCATGTACTTCCTAAAGATTACTCCTATGACTATATACGTACGCAATTCCACATTGTGTTTTAGAAATTATACTACCAAAAAAAGATTTGTGAATTCCTTTTTAAACATTCAATTGTGTGTCCTAAAAAAAGGGAAACTCTATGCTGTTCCTGATTCTTCTGTTTTTATCTCATTCATAGAGAGCAGATTGAATCCTAAATTCATTGATTTTTTATTTTTTTGCACCCTGATCATAATATCATAATAAAAGAATTAGGTATAAATTGGATCAATTTTGATATCCGATAAAAGACTCCATCATCCTAAGTGACAGAATTTTTCCCGGGAATGCTTTATAAATTTCCATTTCTTTCTATTTGTACCTGGCTCAAGTTCAAATTCGAACTTGCATCGAAAATGCCCTCCATTTCTCTGTCTTGCTTCCGTTCATACGTATGATATATATGGATGGAGTTGACTCAAATTTTATGTGATTCAGTAAACAGAATATCCATTCCATCATTGCTAGATCAATAGGTAGGGTTCGATGAATAGTGAGCCAAGCCAATAATGGGATTTTTTCAATAAAGAGGAAACTTAAGATTAAGATGATCCAGAATGGAAATGAGGGAATGTCCACAATACCTGGATTTAGTCAGATACAATTTGAGGGATTTTGTAGGTTCATTAATCAGGGCTTGACGGAAGAATTTCATAAGTTTCAAAAAATTGAAGATAGAGATCAAGAAATTGAATTTCAATTATTTGTGGAAACATATCAATTGGTAGAGCCCTTGATAAAAGAAAGAGATGCTGTGTATGAATCACTCACATATTCTTCTGAATTATATGTACCCGCGGTCTTAATTTGGAAAACCGGTAGAAATATGCAAGAACAAACCATTTTTATTGGAAACATCCCTATAATGAATTCTTTTGGAACCTCTATAGTAAATGGAATATACCGAATTGTGATCAACCAAATATTGCAAAGTCCCGGTATTTACTATCGTTCAGAATTGGAACATAACGGAATTTCTGTCTATACCAGTACTATAATATCGGATTGGGGGGGAAGGTCGGAATTAGAAATTGATAGAAAAGCAAGGATATGGGCCCGCGTAAGTAGAAAACAAAAAATATCTATTCTAGTTCTATCATCAGCTATGGGTTCGAATATAAGAGAAATTCTAGAGAATGTTTGTTACCCTGAAATTTTCTTGTCTTTCCCAAATGATAAAGAGAAAAAAAAGATTGGATCAAAAGAAAATGCTATTTTGGAGTTTTATCAACAATTTGCCTGTGTAGGGGGGGATCCAGTATTTTCTGAGTCCTTATGCAAGGAATTACAAAAGAAATTTTTTCAACAAAGATGTGAATTAGGAAAGATTGGTCGACGAAATATGAACCGGAGACTTAATCTTGATATACCCCAAAACAATACATTTTTGTTACCACGAGATCTATTGGCTGCTGTGGATCATTTGATTGGAATGAAATTGGGAATGGGTACACTTGACGATATGAATCACTTGAAAAATAAACGTATTCGTTCTGTAGCAGATCTATTACAGGATCAATTTGGATTGGCTCTTGTTCGTTTAGAAAATACGGTTCGAGGAACTATATGTGGAGCAATCAGGCATAAATTGATACCGACTCCTCAAAATTTGGTAACTTCAACTTCATTAACAACTACTTATGAATCGTTTTTTGGCCTACACCCTTTATCTCAAGTTTTGGATCGGACTAATCCGTTGACACAAATTGTTCATGGGCGAAAATGGAGTTATTTGGGTCCCGGAGGATTGACGGGGCGAACTGCTAGTTTTCGGATACGAGATATCCACCCGAGTCACTATGGACGTATTTGTCCAATTGACACGTCCGAAGGAATCAACGTTGGACTTATTGGATCATTAGCTACTCATGTGAAGGTTGGTTATTGGGGATCTATAGAGAGTCCGTTTTATGAATTATCTGAGAGATCAAAAGAGGCACAGATGGTTTATTTATCACCAAATAGAGATGAATATTATATGGTAGCAGCAGGAAATTCTTTGGCCTTGAATCGGGGTATTCAAGAACAACAGGTTGTTCCAGCTCGATATCGTCAAGAATTCCTGAGTATTGCATGGGAAGAGATTCATCTTAGAAGCATTTTTCCCTTCCAATATTTTTCTATTGGGGCTTCCCTCATTCCTTTTATCGAGCATAATGATGCGAATCGAGCTTTAATGAGTTCTAATATGCAGCGCCAAGCAGTTCCACTTTCTCGGTCCGAGAAGTGCATTGTTGGAACTGGGTTGGAAGGCCAAACGGCTCTAGATTCGGGGATTTCAGCTATAGCCGAACGCAAGGGAAAAATCATTTCTACTGATACTCAAAAGATCATTTTCTCAAGTAATGGGGATACTCTAAGCATTCCATTAGTTATGTATCAACGTTCCAACAAAAATACTTGTATGCATCAAAAAACTCAGGTTCAACGGGGTAAATACATTAAAAAGGGACAAATTCTAGCGGGTGGTGCGGCTACAGCTGGTGGGGAACTCGCTTTAGGAAAAAATGTATTAGTAGCTTATATGCCATGGGAAGGTTACAATTTTGAAGACGCAGTACTAATTAGCGAACGTCTGGTCTATGAAGATATTTATACTTCTTTTCACATCCGGAAATATGAAATTCAGACTCATGTAACAAGCCAAGGTCCTGAAAGAATCACTAAGGAGATCCCGCATTTAGAGGCTCGTTTACTCCGAAATTTAGACAGAAACGGAATTGTGATGCTGGGATCTTGGATAGAAACAGGTGATATCTTAGTAGGTAAATTAACACCTCAGACAGCGAGCGAATCGTCATATGCCCCCGAGGATAGATTATTACGAGCTATACTTGGCATTCAGGTATCCACTTCAAAAGAAACTTCTCTCAGACTACCTATAGGGGGAAGGGGTCGAGTTATTGATGTGAGATGGATCCATAGAAAGGGGGTTTCCAATTATAATCCAGAAAGGATTCGTGTATATATTTCACAGAAACGTGAAATCAAAGTAGGTGATAAAGTAGCTGGAAGACATGGGAATAAGGGTATAATTTCTAAGATTTTGTCTAGACAAGATATGCCCTATTTGCAAGATGGAACGCCCGTTGATATGGTATTCAACCCATTAGGAGTCCCCTCACGAATGAATGTGGGACAGATATTTGAATGTTCGCTCGGGTTAGCGGGGGATCTGCTAAAGAAACATTATAGAATAGGACCCTTTGATGAGAGATATGAGCAAGAGGCCTCAAGAAAACTAGTGTTTTCTGAATTATATGAAGCCAGTAAGCAAACAAAAAATCCATGGGTATTTGAACCTGAATATCCGGGAAAAAGCAGAATATTTGATGGAAGAACAGGAGATCTTTTTGAACAACCTGTTCTAATAGGAAAGTCCTATATCCTAAAATTAATTCATCAAGTTGATGATAAAATCCATGGACGTTCCAGTGGGCATTACGCGCTTGTTACACAACAACCTCTTAGAGGGAGGGCCAAACAAGGGGGACAAAGAGTAGGAGAAATGGAAGTTTGGGCTCTAGAGGGATTTGGTGTTGCTCATATTTTACAAGAGATGCTTACTTCTAAATCTGATCATATTAAAGCTCGTCAAGAAGTACTTGGTGCTACGATTATTGGAGCACCAGTACCTAACCCAGAGGGTGCTCCAGAATCTTTTCGATTGCTCGTTCGAGAACTACGATCTTTGTCCCTGGAACTGAATCATTTCCTTGTATCTGAAAAGAACTTCCAGATGGATAGGAAGGAAGCTTGATCTCAATGAATCAGAATTTCTATTCTATGATCGACCAGTATAAACATCAACAACTTCGAATTGGACCAGTTTCCCCTCAACAAATCGAGGCTTGGGCAAAAAAAATTCTACCCAATGGAGAGATAGTTGGAGAGGTGACAAAACCCTATACTTTTCATTATAAAACTAATAAACCGGAGAAAGATGGATTGTTTTGTGAAAGAATTTCCGGACCCATAAAAAGTGGGATTTGTGCTTGTGGAAATTACCGAGGAATTGGGGCTGAAAAAGAAGACCCGAAATCTTGTGAAGAATGCGGGGTGGAATTTGTTGATTCTCGAGTACGAAGGTACCAAATGGGATACATCAAACTGACATGTCCAGTGACTCATGTGTGGTATTTGAAACGTCTTCCTAGTTATATTGCGAATCTTTTAGATAAGCCCCTTAGGGAATTAGAGGGCCTAGTATATTGCGATGTGTGATTTGATCGAAATTTTCATTTGACAGATTTGGACTGAGAAACTGTCATCCCATTTAATCTGATTGGGATGCCCCCAGCTCTGACATGTATCTTGGGAGGAGGAACATGAAGCTCAGAATTATGGGTGCATTCAAGACTTAAAAATGGAAGAAAAGGGGGATTGATCCATGGTCGATTCCGTAACAGATAATATAGGAATAGTTAGTCATACCTCGTGTTTGAGAAAGAAATTCTGTTCAGGCAAGCGCAAGCGAATATGGCATGGTTACGGGAGCTTATATATCGCATATATGCTTCAAGGGATATCATGGCACATAACCATCGAGGTGAGTAGAGACCTAAAAAAGATCGAATGGAACAATACAATATATAGACAAATAAATCCTTTACGAGTCCCAAAATATTCCTTTCAGGGGATTCATCATTTGAGGGGAAGTAGACTACTCAAGAATTTCACATTTCCTTTTTTTTCGTAAACATAAATAAACATAAAAGAAAGTAAAAAAGGTTAGAGTGAAAATAAAAAATAAAATAAGATAAAAATGAATCAATGAAAGGCTGGTCCTTACTGGGAACTTGAGTAAAGAGTAGCTTTTTATAGGGTTTTCTCGAACAAAGTTTAAACAGAAGAAGAACCCCTTATCTTTATTTGGTATAACTACTTGAGCCGGATGAGAGGAAACCTTCACGTCCGATTGTGAGGGGGGGATCCAATATTATAGGAACCTATCTCGATTTTTCTTTTGCTAGGTCCATAGCTAAAAAACCTACTTTCTTACGATTACGAGGTTCATTCGAATATGAAATCCAATCCTGGAAATACAGCATCCCACTCTTTTTTACTACTCAAGGTTTCGAGACATTTCGAAACCGAGAAATCTCTACGGGGGCAGGTGCTATCAGAGAACAATTAGCCGATTTGGATTTGCGAATTATTCTAGATAATTCTTTGGTAGAATGGAAGGAATTAGGAGACGAAGAGTCCGCAGGAAATGAATGGGAAGATAAAAAAATTAGAAGAAGAAAGGATTTTTTGGTTA